TTCCCTATTTTAGGAACCATATGAATAATGGAGAAACTCCATGAAAGGAACATTAATGATTCATATAAATCACTTAACGGGAAATGTCTCGAATAAATCCAACGAGTAACTAATAATCCTGTTATACAGAAAAAAGTGGCTATCATGCCTTTTTCTGACGGATCACATAGTCCTACGATTTCATGGACTAATAAAGTCACCAAATAAATCGTAATGACAATTGAAATGATCGAAAAAGAGATGTGAGTGAATATATGTTCTAAAGTCGCAAATATCATAAAAAAAAATCATTAAAAAAAAGAGGGGTCCCTCAATTACGGAATGTAAATTCCGAATTAAATTCATTATAGGATCTAATGTGTCCTTTTTAGAGGATGCCGCCACTCGGACTCGAACCGAGATGCTCTAGCACTGCTTCCTAAGAGCAGCGTGTCTACCGATTTCACCATGGCGGCTTGATCGAAATAATAATAGCCCATATGATGTTCAATCGTCGAGATTGAAAGATTCAATGCAATATATTTTAGGAAACGTTAGAATCGATGAATAAAGACTCGTTCAAATGAATATTTGAACTTCAATAATCCTTAGTATCCCGGTATGGTGTCATTTTTAACAACAGGCTTTCACGTAGTATAAGTTCTTCTGGAACAGTTGGAACTAGATGGTTATGTCCTCAGTTGAGGTCTAGAACTAAGAATTGTCCCCTTTTTATATCATTTTTTGATGATTCATTTCTCATTTATCTGATTTCATGGATCGGAAATGAAAAAAGATTCATTTTTCACTGAACAAAAGAAAATAAATAGGATTTTTTATGTATCACAATTGGATAACTACATCCAAGGGATTTCTATAAATATTTAGATAGTTTGGTATCAAAAATGTATTAATGGTTGGGATCCTCATTGTATACATAATTCGTGTGAGGATTTACCGAACCAATTAGGTATTGGGCTGCACATAAAACAAAAGAGTTTCAATCTCTATTGGAATTCTACGCTATGTACTTTACTTATAAATAAAGTATATTCTATATAAAATAGATTGATCGATCCTACGGTCCAAACATAGGATCTATTTTGGATTAAGGAAGATTGAATTATTCTTCGTACATAAATATCGACCTAAAGGGGATCCGGGGAGTTTTTATTGATTGGGTCGAAACAAGAGGGAATCTATGTAGTGATTCGGAGAGTTACAAAGCAAAGTCTTAAAATATATATTTCAATCAATTAGTTTCAAGGATCCATTCATTTTTACTACTGTCGTTCATACTTGTTTCAGATCTTCCAAAAATCTTAATGATGTATAACTATTGGAGATACATAATCGAATAAACTTCTTCCTAAAAAAAGAAACTTCTTCCTAAAAAAAATATTTTTTTTTTGGGGGGGGGGGGAAATAACAACCCCCATCTCGCGAATTATCAAAATCTACTATAATGAAAAGTGAAACCTTGTATTTTGTGTTTAACTATTTCTTTTTTGTTGTTGTTTGAAAAACAACAACAAAAAAGAAATAGTACCGTTCTTAGAACCCAATAGACAGAATAATTCTTATTCTACATACCACAACAGCCGGTTCAGTTCTATCTCATATAGATGAGTTCAAAACATTAGTTAATGTGAATTATTCATCTTATAAATCATCCAATTCATCGAGTCATGTCGATTCAGATTATTCCAAGGCTTTATTACTTGTTTGTCGCACAAAAAAACTTTTTGAATGCCCGGTAGAAATAGATTTAGCTAAAGATAAAGCTTTTACCGCCGCCCAATATCCCTTTTTCTTCCAAATATTTCTACGAATACGCTTTTTTGAGATAGAAGTACGTTTCTTTGGAACCGCCATTTTAAAATAAAGAAGTTACTTTTATAGTTGGATGTGAAAGACATGTATTGTTCAAAATGGATCGTTCTTGCTATTCATTATCTATATTTATTCCATAGCGGATACTTCCTTCATAACATACAAAAATATAGATACGTGTGCATCACATAGAGTACACTAGGGATAAAAAAAGAAATAGAAAAAAGAAAAACGATGTGATTTTCAAAGGAATTTTTTTTTGTTCCACATCTCTATTACATACAATGCCCGAAGAAAGAAGAATTCGTACTAATTTGTACCTTCATATCTTCATTCCGATCTATGTCTATGAGGTCCGCTACCATAGAAATCGAACCGGTTGTTGTTGATAAGAATCAAAAAGGGTTCCAATTCATATCTCAATCTCAGTCTATTTATATCTCGTTGTCTTACATTGAATAAATCGAAAAGCTTAAGAATCCTTACCTAATTTAAGAAAATAATAATTTAAAATTTTTCTATTAATTGACCAAGCTCGAGGATAGAGTACTCATAATTTAAATGAAAATGAGATTGGTAGTTAATCTGTTAAACGATACATTACTTGAGAAAGGTAATTTTAGTAATCTCTTATTTCAGTTCTATGCGAAGTGACGAGTATCATAGGATTTCCTATAAACATAAGTTTATTTTATTGGAATAGAAGCCAATCAATCAGTTCTACAATGAATTAATTAATGACTCCGAATAAACTAACTAAAATAACTAGTATTTTATTGGGTCGAGTTATTGGCGGATTCTATGATCCATACCCCAATAGAGTACTTTTACCTTTTTTTGGTGTCATTCCTTTTCCTTACTATTTACTATATGGATATCAATCGCCGTAATAGTGGAATGATTGAAAATCTCATATTCTTTCTTTATCTTAATAAATATCTTAGTTAATAACTAAATGGTCAGTTTTAACCAGTGACTTGGTCATTTGAACAATTGTAACTTCTTGATTTAAATTTCTTTTTATTCAATACGATATTTGGGAAAGAATCGGAATAATTAAGAATTCAAAATCCTATTTGAGTTCTTTTCTATCTTGATTTTTATTTATTTATTTGACTTCCGAAAGAGAGAAGAGCTGGTGAATCGGAAACAATTAATAAGAATAAAAAAAGTTTGATTTTCTTATGGAACATACATATCAATATGCATGGATCATACCTTTCGTTCCACTTCCAGTTACTATGTCAATAGGATGGGGACTTCTGCTTGTTCCGACTGCAACAAAAAATCTTCGTCGTATGTGGGCTTTTCCTAGTGTTTCATTGCTAAGTATAGTTATGGTTTTTTCGGCCGATCTGTCTATTCAGCAAATAAATGGCAGTTCTATCTATCAATTTCTATGTTCTTGGACCATCAATAATGATTTTTCTTTAGAGTTCGGCCACTTGATCGACCCACTTACTTCTATTATGTCAATACTAATCACTACTGTTGGAATCATGGTTCTTATTTATAGTGACAATTATATGTCTCATGATCAAGGATATTTGAGATTTTTTGCTTATATGAGTTTTTCCAATACTTCTATGTTGGGATTAGTTACTAGTTCCAATTTGATACAAATTCATATTTTTTGGGAACTGGTGGGAATGTGTTCGTATCTATTAATCGGTTTTTGGTTCACACGACCAATTGCAGCCAATGCTTGTCAAAAAGCGTTTGTAACTAATCGTGTAGGGGATTTTGGTTTATTATTAGGAATCTTAGGTTTTTATTGGATAACAGGTAGTTTGGAATTTCGGGATTTGTTCGAAATCTTCAATAACTTGATCCATAATAATGGGGTCAATTCTTTATTTGCTACTCTGTGTGCCTCCCTATTATTCCTTGGTGCAGTTGCTAAATCCGCACAATTTCCCCTTCATGTATGGTTACCTGATGCCATGGAGGGGCCCACTCCTATTTCGGCTCTTATACATGCTGCTACTATGGTAGCAGCGGGAATTTTTCTTGTCGCTCGGCTTCTTCCCCTTTTCACAGTCATACCTTACATAATGAATCTCATTTCTTTGCTAGGTATAATAACGGTACTATTAGGAGCTACTTTAGCTCTTGCTCAAAAAGACATTAAGAGAAGTTTAGCCTATTCTACAATGTCTCAATTGGGTTATATTATGTTAGCTCCAGGGATAGGTTCTTATCGAGCTGCTTTATTCCATTTAATCACTCATGCCTATTCGAAAGCATTATTGTTTTTAGGATCCGGATCGATTATTCATTCAATGGAACCCATTGTTGGATATTCTCCAGATAAAAGTCAGAACATGGTTCTTATGGGTGGTTTAACCAAATATGTGCCAATTACAAAAACTACTTTTTTATTAGGTACACTTTCTCTTTGTGGTATTCCACCTCTTGCTTGTTTTTGGTCCAAAGATGAAATTCTTAATGATAGTTGGTTGTATTCACCGATTTTCGCGATAATAGCCTGTTCCACAGCAGGATTAACTGCATTTTATATGTTTCGGATGTATTTACTTACTTTTGAGGGGCATTTACACGTTCGGTTTCAAAATTACAGTGGCACTAAAAATAGCTCGTTCTCTTCAATATCTATATGGGGAAAAGAAGGACCGAAACCAGTTAACAAAAATGTACTTTTCTCAGTAATGAATAATAATAAAAAGGTTTCCCTTTTTTCGAAGAAGATATATCAAATTGATGGGAATATACGAAATCTGATGCGATCCTTTAGTACTCATTTTGACAATAAAGACACTTCCATGTATCCCTGTGAATCGGACAATACTATGCTATTTTCTCTACTTGTATTGGTCCTATTTACTTTGTTTGTTGGATCCATAGGAATTCCTTTCGATCAAGTAGGAATGGATTTGGATATATTATCGAAATGGTTAATCCCATCGATAAACCTTTTACATCAAAATTCGAACTATTCGGTGGATTGGTATGAATTTGTGACAAATGCAATTTATTCAGTCAGTATAGCCTATTTCGGAATATTCATAGCGTCTCTTTTATATGGGTCTGTTTATTCATCTTTTCAGAATTTAGACTTAATTAATTCATTTGTTAAAATAGGTCCTAAGAGACTTTTCTTGGACCGAATAATAAATGTAATATACAATTGGTCATATAATCGTGGTTACATAGATATTTTTTATGCA